GAAAAAAGGACCAGATTATGCAATGATGAAAACGAACAAAAATACTTGCCCAAAACGTATGACCCCTTTTTGAGGGGACCATATCGTGGAACAATAAAAAAATTCTATTCACATATGATCATGAATGATTTAATCACTTCTACAGATACGGAGGATTCCATAGAAATCAATTGGATAAATAAGATTTATGGGCTACTTCCTAATAATTCTAATTATTCCAGAAAATTTGAACATCAAAAGAATCCGCCTGATAGGGAATCATTACTGAATTATATTGGTAATTCCTTAACCTCAATCAAAGAATTTCCTTTTGAGCCTGCACCCATTTTGCATTTTAAAAAATATTCTTTATTGAGAGAGCAAACAAGAATTGATTTTGAAAATCAAACAAAAGCTTTAAAATGGGTATTCGATGTAATTACAACTGATCCAAACGATCAAACAATAATTAGAAATAAATCTATTGGAATAGAAGAAATCCATAAAAGGGTTCCTCGGTGGTCATACAAATTAACTGATGATTTGGAAGAACAGGAGGAAGAAAATGAGGAAGAATCTAAGGAAGATCATGAAATTCGTTCAAGAAAAGCCAAACGCGTAGTAATTTATACTGATAACAATCAGAATACCAACCCTATTACAACTACAAATAATACTAATAATAGTGATCAAGCAGAAGAGGTGGCTTTGATACGTTACTCGCAACAATCGGATTTTCGTCGGGATATAATCAAAGGATCCATGCGTGCTCAAAGACGTAAAACGGTTATTTGGGAAATGTTTCAAGCAAATGTGCATTCTCCGCTTTTTTTGGATCGAATAGACAAAACATTTTTTTTTTCTTCTTTTTATATCTCTGAAATGATGAATCTCATTTTTAGGAATTTATTTTATTATAAATAAAAAAATAAATAAAAATATTGATACATAAGATAAATACAAGAATAGATAAGACGAGATTCGCCCACCTCCCATATATTTAATCCCTTCCCCTATAAAAAAACTTGCAACACCAACACCATTTGTAATTCCATCAATTATACGTCTATCAAAAAACTGAGTTAGTTTGGTTAATCCTCTTATCCCCACGGTAAAAACTCTAGTATAAAAAATATCTATGTAACCACGATTATATGACCAATTGTATATCACATTTTTTATTCGGTCCACAAGAATTCTTTTAGGACCCCCTTTTAAAAATGAATTGATTAAATCCAAATTCTGGAAAAATGAATAAGCGGATCCGTATAAAATATATGCTATGAATAGTCCGAAAATTGCTATACTTACCGAAAAAATTGCATTTGTAAAAAATTCATCCAAATTTACAGAATAATTAGAACTTGAATGTAAAAGATTTGTTGATGGGGTTAACCATTTCGATAATATATCAAAATCTATTACTCCTTGATCAAAAGAAATTCCTATTGATCCAACCAACAAAGTAAATAGTACTAATACAAGAAGAGGAAATAGCATAGTATTGTCCGATTCGTGAGGATACATGGAAGTGTATTTATTTCCAAAGTAAGTACTAAAGTATCGTATCCTATTTCTTACATTATTATCAATTTTGGATCTTTCTTTTGCAAAAAAAGAAACCTTTTTATTCATTGTTGATAAAAGTAAATTTGGATTGACTCCTCTTGGAGTTCCTTTTCCCCATAGAGATATGGAATAGAACGAACCATTTTTCGTGCTACTGTAATTTTTAAAATGAACGCGGAAATACCCATCAAAGGTAAGTAAATATACCCGAAACATATAAAATGCGGTTAATCCTGCTGTGAAATAAGCTATTACTGCGAAAATTGGTGAATACAACCAACTATCATTAAGAATGTTATCTTTGGACCAAAAACAAGCAAGAGGTGGAATACCACAAAGAGAAAGTGTACCCAATAAAAAAGTAGTTCTTGTAATTGGAACATATCTTGTTAAACCACCCATAAGAACCATATTCTGACTTTTATCTGGTGAATATCCAACAATAGGTTCCATTGAATGAATAATGGATCCGGATCCCAAAAACAATAAAGCTTTTGAATAGGCATGAGTGATCAAATGGAATAAAGCAGCTCGATAAGAACCTATACCTAGAGCTAACATAATATAACCCAATTGAGACATTGTGGAATAGGCTAAGCTTTTTTTAATGTCTCTTTGAGCAAGGGCCAAAGTAGCCCCTAATAATAGTGTTATTACACCTATTAAAGAAATGAAATTCATTATATAAGGTATGACTATGAAAAGAGGAAGAAGCCGAGCTACAAGAAAAATTCCTGCTGCTACCATAGTAGCAGCGTGTATAAGAGCCGAAATAGGAGTGGGTCCTTCCATAGCATCAGGTAACCATACGTGAAGGGGGAATTGTGCGGATTTAGCAACTGCACCGACGAATAATAAAGAAGCACACAAGGTAGCAAATAAAGAATTGACCCCATTATTTTGGATTAAGTTATTAGTTATTTCGAGCAAATACCGAAATTCTAAACTACCTGTTATCCAATAAAAACCTAAGATTCCTAACAATAAACCAAAATCCCCTACACGATTAGTTACAAAAGCTTTTTGACAAGCACTTGCTGCAATTGGTCGTGTGAACCAAAACCCTATTAATAAATAAGAACACATTCCCACAAGTTCCCAAAAAATATAAATTTGTATCAAATTTGAACTAGTAACTAATCCCAGCATAGAAGTATTAAAAAAACTCATATAAGCAAAAAATCTCAAATATCCTTGATCGTGATACATATACTTGTCACTATAAATAAGAACCATGATTCCAACAGTAGTAATTAGTATTGACATAATAGAAGTAAGTGGATCGATCAAGTATCCAAACTCTAAGGAAAAATCATTATTGATGGTCCAAGACCATAGATATTGATAGATAAAACTTCCATTTATTTGTTGAATAGACAGATTGGCTGAAAACACCATAGCTATACTTAAGAGTAAAACACTAGGAAAAGCCCACATGCGACGAATATTTTTTGTTGCTGTCGGAATAAGTAGAAGTCCAAATCCTATTGACATAGTAACTGGAAGTGGAAGAAAAGGTATTATCCACGCATATTGATATGTATGTTCCATAAGAAAAGAAACTCTTTTTTCTTATAATTACAAATTGTTCTCGATTCACCAATTCTTATCTTTTTTATCCTTTTAGAAAGGAACAATAATAAAAGAAATAAACAAAAAAAAAAGATATGAAAAAAAAAGTCAAATATTGGGATTCTTAATTATTCTGATTTTTTTTTTTGTGATTAATAAACATATTTATTATACTATAATAGTATAATAAATATATTATATAGTATACTATATATAGTAAGGAAAAAGAGTTAGACCAAAAAAAGAGTACTTTTTTTATTCAAATATGGATCATAGTATCTATATTCGAATTAAAAAAAATACCTAGGTATTCTAGTTCATTTTGGGAAGGGAGTAATTACCTAACTTGTTGTGTAACTGATTGATTGGATTGAAACCCAATAAAAAAAACTTATGTTTATCAGAAATCTTATGATACTCCTTACTTTGAATTATGGACATAGCACTCTGGGCTTAATCAATTTTAATTTTCCCTTATTTTCTTCCATTTTTTTCCTTTATATATGTGATGTGTGATGTGCGCGCATACGTATATGTGATATATATATCACATATACATGTATATATAAATATATTTGTATTATATATATTTGTATGTTTATTATATATTTATATGTTAAAGTAAAAAAACAATGTATATTAAAAAGAGTATATTAAAAAAATTATCCACATACACGAAATAAGTATAGATAATAACTAAAAAGAACGATCTATTTTGAAGAATACATGTCTTTCACATACAACGATAAAAGGAGGAACCCCCCTTTTTTGA